TTGATTAGTATAAATAAATAATAAATGGATAACTAGAATATTATAGAATAACGTCGATATTACGAAAGGGGTAAAAGAAAAAGAAATATCCAGAAACGGAAACGTTTTTTTTAAATTATTACTTTTAGAACTGAAACATCTTAGTATGAAAAGGAAAAGAAATCAAGCGAGATTCTGTGAGTAGCGGCGAGCGAAAGTGGAGTATAGGTTAATTGGCCGATTAGAATCAAAGAGGGTAAAAGGCCCATTAATAGGTCGAGAAACTAGTAAATTAAGTAGAATTGTTTGAAGAGAGGTGTACCATACATCTAAAATTTAATACTATAATATATCGATAGTGAATAGTACCGTGAGGGAAAGTTGAAAGAGATTATAATGAAATAGAACTTGAAATTTGTTATTTATAAGCGAACGATTACGTTGTACCTTTTGTATAATGGGTTCATAAGTAAAATATTTGGCAACCTTAAATTTATAAATGTAGGGGTAGTGAAAACGAGTAAATAAAGCAATTAGTTAAATAGAACCCGAAACCAAGTGAGCTAATCATGGACAGTTTAAAACTTTTATAAAAGAAGGTGGAGGAGCGCACCGGTGATTGTGGCAAAAATCTCGGAAGATCTGTGATTAGGGGTGAAATACTTATCGAACTTGGAATTAGCTGGTTTTCTACGAAAATTATTTTAGTAATGCGTTATATGATAAATTCTTGCAGAGTAAAGCACCGAATAAATTTCATTAAGGAGTTTAATCGAACTATGAAAATGTAAGAAAGAATATGATAGACAGACAGTGGGCGAGAAGGTCTATTGTCGAGAAGGAAACAACCTTGATCAGAAGTTAAGGTCATTAAACATATATTTTATTTATTGAGTGTAAAAGGAGGTTTTTGTATTATAACAATAAGAAAGTAAGCTTGGAACCAGCTATCTTTGAAAGATTGCGTAATAGTTCACTTAATAAATATTAAGACTCCGAAAATAAAGGTGGCTTAAATAATTAACCAAAACTCTGAATTTTAATAATGGTAGTAGAACGTTTTGTAAATAATTAAATAGCAAGAGCCAAAATCAAAAGCGATAATGTGAACATGAGTAAAAAACAACGTGAAAATCGTTGTTCATGACCCAAGGTTTTTAATTATAGGATTATCCGAATTGAGTGACTCGGTTTCTAAGAGTACAACTAAATTTAATGAAAGCAAATAAAAAATAAATAAAATATAGAAAGAAATTATATTACTTATTAAGTAAACCGTACCAAACTAACACAAGTGGGTTATTGAGTGATGGTATAATTTATCTTAAGGAACTCGGCAAAATATTCCTGTAAGTTTGCAAGAAAGGAAGCTAATTGATAAATATAAAAATTATTAATTATGCCGCAGAAAATAGAGAGTGTCGACTGTTTACCAAAAACATAGCTTTCAGCAAAAATCTAAGATTCGAAGTATTGAAAGTGATGCCTGCCCAGTGGTTGTATTTGAATTTAAACAATAAATATTGATTTTAGGTAAGGACAATTAAATGGCCGCGGTAAATCTGACCGTGATAATGTAGCGCAATCAATAGCCAATTAATTGTTGGCAAGTATGAATGGCTTAACGAATACTCTACTGTCTCAAGATAAAAACCAATGAAATTGAAATCATAGTGAAGATGCTATGTATAAATTGTAAGACGAGAAGACCCCATTGAGCTTTACTGGAAACTTATATAGCAGTTTTATGATTACTTGTATAGATTATATGGGTAAAATAGTATTATTTTATGAAAAACCATTCTTTAATCATAAAACTGCTTAATATGATAAATCGTATAAGTTGGACAGTTTGGTTGGGGCGACAGCCTTCTAAAAAGTACCGAAGGTATACATAAGGTGAATAAATAATAGTTAATAAGCTTGACAATGAAGATGACTTCTAAATTGACATATTAATTGATATAATCTTTTATTATGGGTTATAGTGACCCGTTAACTAATAGTGGGGATGTTAACGAGTAATGGATAAAAGTTACCATGGGGATAACAGCGTGATATCGTTTGAGAGTTCATATTGACGACGATGTTTGCNACCTCGATGTTGAATTGTGGTATCCTAGAGGTGCAGCAGCTTCTAAGGGTTGCACTGTTCGTGCATTAAAACCACACATGATTTGAGTTCAGACCGGCGTGAGCCAGGTCGGTTTCTATCTACAATTTATATAAGAAACAATATATAATTATACTTTAGTACGAAAGGATTGAGTATTTAATTGTCCGCTGGTGTACCAATTATATATTATCGTTGGGTAGCTACGACGAAGTCAATAATTGCTGAACGTATCTTAAGCAGGAAGTGATTTATTATTTGTTTCTTAATATATGGCGTTATAGATAATAACGTAATAGGGTGTAAGTGTAATATCTAAAACTACTAATGTATATCATACTAGTCATTATATAATTATATTTTTAAGTCTGTATTTAATGGAAAAAATCGGATTTCGAATCAGAAAAAGAGGGTTCAATTCCCTTCAGGCTTTATGTATCTAGAATATTTAAATGTAGCTATTGTACTATTTATTTTAGGAATCTTGGGAATAGTCCTTAATAGAAGCAATTTAATAATTATGTTGATGTCTATTGAGCTAATGTTATTGGCTATTTCTTTATTATTTATAATAAATTCGATATTAACTGATAATCTAATAGGCCAAATATTTACACTAATGGTTTTAACAATTGCTGCGGGGGAATCGGCTATTGGTTTAGCTATATTGGTGGCCTATTATAGAATAAGAGGAACAATTTCAATAAAATCTCTTAATTTATTAAGGGGTTAATAATAGAGGATATATGAATAATATTGTAAAGTTTATTAGTTTTATTCAATTTAATACGTTAAAAGATGCTGCCGAACCTTGACAATTGGGATTTCAAGATGCAGCAAGTCCCGTTATGGAAGAAATAATATTATTTCACGATCAAATTATGTTTATTTTATCCATAATTACTTTTTCTGTTTTATGATTAATTTTTCGGGCTCTTACTAATAAATATTATCATAAATATTTATTTGAGGGAACTTTAATTGAAATAATTTGAACATTAATACCGGCAGTAATATTAATATTTATAGCTTTTCCTTCTTTAAATTTACTATATTTAATGGATGAAGTAATAGACCCGGCTTTGACAATTAAAGCAGTAGGGCATCAATGATATTGATCTTACGAGTATTCAGATTATGGGTCTGAAAGTATAGAATTCGATTCTTATATGATACCCACTAGTGATTTACAAAGTGGGGACTTAAGATTATTAGAAGTCGATAATAGAGTAGTAGTTCCCATCCAAACACAAGTAAGAGTATTAGTAACAGCAGCCGATGTATTACATTCGTTTGCAATCCCCTCGCTAGGGGTTAAAATTGATGCAGTTCCAGGTCGTTTAAATCAAACGAGTTTTTTTATTAAAAGACCGGGGGTTTTTTATGGTCAGTGTTCTGAAATCTGTGGTGCTAATCACTCGTTTATGCCAATTGTAATCGAGGCCGTTTCTTTGGATAAATACGTTCATTGGGTAAGTACGCAAACTCAAGACTAAGATAAGTATTTAATTATAATTTATTAATATTAAAGTTTAGGAATTATTTTTATAATTCCCGATGATATGTAACTTTATTGGTAAAGTAATAGGCTTTTAACTTAGAGTAAATTGGTTCGAATCCAATCATATCAAAATGCCACAATTAGATATATTAACCTATTTGTCACAATATTTATACACTTTAGTTTTTTTATTTGTTTTATTTTTATTATTAATTAATTTTATAATTCCAAGAATACAAAAACAATTAATAATACGAACAAAAATGGACGACATCGTAATAAAAAAAGAGCACATAAATATAGAAATTTTTAGAAAAATCTTTAAGTTATAATGTTAGTTGAATATTTTGATCAATTTAATATTGTTAGTTTACTATCGGTTCCGATTTATTGAGGGGAATGGCTGATAATTTTTACAAACTCTTCGTTAATGATGGGGTTTGTAATTGTAATATTATGATTATTATTTATAAATAATAAATTAATTCCAACTAGATGACAATTAATAATAGAGTTAGTTTATGAAAATATTAGATTAATAGTACACGAAAATTTGGGAAAATCTGGGCAGAAATATTTTCCTTTTATTTTATGTATTTTTTTATTTATTGCTACTATGAATGTTTTGGGTTTATTTCCTTTTATTTTTACGCCCACGGCTCACATAATTGTAACTTTTGGTCTATCTCTTTCTATAATATTAGCAGTTACTTTATCTGGATTTTTAACCTTTAAATTAAGTTTTTTTAGTATTTTTATGCCCGGGGGGGTACCGATTTTTTTAGCACCCTTTTTAGTTGTTATAGAAACTATTAGTTTTATGATAAGAGCAATATCCTTGGGAGTACGTTTGGCGGCAAATATTTCAGCAGGACATCTCTTATTTGCTATATTATCTGGGTTTGCTTTTAATATGCTTCTAAATGGTTTAATTTTTTTAAGTTCTTTTCCTTTATTAATAATGATTTTTATAACTTTATTAGAAATTATGGTAGCGGTTATACAGGCCTATGTGTTTATGTTACTCACAACGATTTATTTTGTGGACACAATAGCATTACATTAGATTAAGTTAATTACTATGATATTTATTTTGGCCTTTAAAATATATAATTATAATAGAAAGAATAAATGATGCAACAAGTATATCATCCGTATCATTTAGTAGAGCCGAGTCCATGGCCTTATATAGGGGGATGTGGTGCACTTTTTACTACGGTTGGGGCAGTAATGTATTTTCATTATAGTCAAAGTTGAGTATTAATATTAGGTTTTATAATTGTTATATTTACTATGATAGTGTGATGGCGGGATGTGATAAGAGAGTCGACATATCAGGGACATCACACATTAATAGTGAAACAGGGGTTGAAGTATGGGATGATTTTATTTATTATTTCAGAAGTATGTTTATTTTTTTCTTTCTTTTGAGCATTTTTTCATAGCAGTTTAGCTCCTACTATAGAAATCGGTGCCATATGGCCTCCCAGGGCGATAGAGCCTTTAAATCCTTTTTCTGTGCCATTATTAAACACTGCAGTATTATTAAGTTCTGGGGCAACGGTAACTTGAGCACATCATGGAATAATTAGCGGCAAGAGAAAAGAAGCGATAATCGGTTTAACTTTAACGGTGATTTTAGGGTTATTATTCACGGCATTACAAGCTATGGAGTACTATGAGGCGCCATTTACAATATCTGATTCGGTTTACGGTTCTACTTTTTTTGTAACAACTGGTTTACATGGGGCTCATGTTTTAATTGGTAGCACGTTTTTAATAGTATGTCTTTTTAGATTAGTTAATCATCAATTTACGAGACATCATCATTTCGGGTTTGAAGCCGCAGCATGATACTGACATTTTGTAGATGTAGTTTGATTATTTCTGTTTACTTTTATGTATTGATGAGGTTCATAATCCCTAATTAATTTCAGGGATATTAGTGGGTCGCCAAAGGGTAAGGCAATAAGTTTTGATCTTAAAATTATAGGTTTGAATCCTATCCCACTAGTTTAGAAAGGAAATTAGGTTATAGGAAGACCAAGGGCCTTCAAAGTTTTTAGAGTTGGTTCGATTCCAACATTTCTTGTTAGGAATATGGTGAAAGAGGTAGACACGTTTGATTTAGAATTAAATTTTATATAGGTTCAAATCCTATTATTCTTATATGAATAGAGCAATAAGAAAAGAAAACCCAGTATTGAGTCTAATTAATGAAATATTTGTGGATCTTCCGAGTCCGTCAAATATAAGCTATTTATGAAATTTTGGTTCTTTATTGGGAATAAGTTTAATTATTCAAATTGTTACGGGTATATTTTTAGCAATGCATTATTGTCCGGATGTAAATTTAGCTTTTTCTTCGGTTGCGCACATTACAAGAGATATTAATTATGGATTTATTTTAAGATATTTACATGCAAATGGTGCCTCTATGTTTTTTTTATGTGTATATTTTCACATAGGTAGGGGAATTTATTATGGAAGTTATTTAAAAATCATTGTATGAAATGTGGGGGTTTTAATCTTTCTATTAATGATTGTAACTGCTTTTATTGGTTATGTTTTACCTTGGGGACAGATGTCATTTTGGGCCGCCACGGTAATAACTAATTTATTATCTGCAATTCCTTATGTGGGAGATGATATAGTTAAATGAGTTTGAGGTGGGTTTAGTGTCTCTAATGCAACTTTAAATAGATTTTATAGTTTACATTATTTATTGCCTTTTTTATTAGCCGGGTTAAGTTTAATTCATTTAATTGCATTACACGAAGATGGGTCTAATAATCCAGTAGGGGTAAAATCCGATATAGATAAGATTTCTTTTCATTATTATTATGTTTTAAAAGATTTATATGGGTTAATAATATTTTCAATACTTTTAATAGTATTAGTTTTTTTATTTCCATATTTATTAAGTGATCCGGAAAATTTTAAGCAAGCAAATCCGTTAGTTACCCCGGTTCATATAAAACCGGAATGATATTTTTTGTTTGCCTATGCTATATTACGCTCAATACCAAATAAATTAGGAGGTGTTTTGGCCTTAATTTTTAGCATATTGGTTTTATTTTTATTACCTTATTTACACTTAAGTAAACTAAGAGGATTGAGATTTAGGCCGATAAGCAAATTATTATTCTGATTTTTAGTGGGGGATTTTTTATTATTGACTTGAATTGGGGGGCAACCGGTAGAAGAGCCTTATATATTAATAGGGCAATTAGCTTCTATATTTTATTTCGTTTATTTTTTAATTTTAATTCCATTAATCAGTTATGCGGAAAATAAATTATTAAAACTAATATAATCACAAAAATTTATTGGTCTTTATAGCTCAATTTGGAAGAGCATTTACCTTGTAAGTAAGTGGTTATAGGTTCGATTCCTATTTAGGACTTAAAGTTAATCTATATGATTATTTTAAGTAATAATAATATTTAATGGCTACGGAAATTTTAACTGCAGCAAAATATGTAGGTGCCGGAGCTGCCTCAATTGGGGCAGCTGGGAGTGGGGCAGGTATAGGAACGGTATTTGGTAATTTAATAATTGGTTATTCCCGAAACCCCTCTTTAAAACAACAACTATTTACATATGCTATTTTAGGTTTTGCCATATCTGAGGCAATGGGGTTATTCTGTTTAATGATGGCTTTTTTACTTTTATTTGGATTATAGATCGTATGATGAAATGGCTGAGTGGTTAAGCACCAATTTGCTAAATTGAAGGAATAAAAAATTCCATAGGGGTTCAAATCCCCTTTTCATCCTGCAGAAAATATATCAATGGGAAGATTATTGATTTTGGGCGTCAAAGGTTATGAGTTCAAGTCTCATGTTTCTGAAGGTTTACAATAACTTAAGGGANAAGTATTTAGTTGTTAACTAGAATTATATCGGTTCGATTCTGATTTGTAAAGAGGGAGAAAAAATGATTGGTTATATTTTAATTTTACCGTTAATTGGAATTTGTCATTTGTTAATAATATCCAAAGAAGAAATAATTAGATTAAAAAAAATAGCGTTAGAATGATCTTTATTAATTTTAACGGCAACAATTGTTTTATGAATTACTTTTGATGGACAGGGGCAATTTCAGAGTTCGAAGACAATAGAATGAATGTTTACTATAGAACCTAAGGTAAGTCCCATATTTTTTGCTGTAGATGGGATATCTATTTTTTTTCTAATTTTAACTGCTCTATTAACTTCTATTTGTATCTTAATTAGTTGAAGATCAATAAAATTTCTAATTAAGGAATTTTTATTATGTTTATTAGCCATAGAGTTTTTATTAATAGGGGTTTTTTCGGTATTAGATTTAATAGGTTTCTATGTATTATTTGAGGGAATATTAATACCCATGTTTTTAATAATTGGGATATGGGGGACGAGAGAAGAAAAGGTTTGAGCTTCTTATTATTTTTTTTTCTTTACTTTCATCGGCTCTGTTTTTATGTTATTAGCAATATTTTTGTTATATAGTTATGTAGGAACCACTGATTATCAAACGTTGTGTTGTATATCAATTGATAAAAATTTACAATATTTTATATTTTTGGGGTTTTTCTTTAGTTTGGCAATTAAGATACCTAAAATTCCGTTTCATATTTGACTACCGCAGGCACATGTTGAGGCCCCAGTTGCGGGGTCAGTGATATTAGCAGGTGTATTATTAAAATTAGGGGGTTATGGGTTTATACGCTTTTCGTGGCCTTTGTTATCTGAGGCAGCGGAATTTTTTTCACCTCTTATTTTTACCTTGAGTTTATTAGCAATAATTTATGGTAGTTTAACGACGTGTCGACAAGTAGATTTAAAGAGGATAATTGCCTATTCTTCTGTTGCTCATATGGGACTAGTAACTTTAGGGGTTTTTACTCATACTATGACCGGAATTGTGGCGGCAATATTTTTGATGTTAGCTCACGGTTTAGTTAGTTCTGCGTTATTTATTATAGTCACATTTTTATATGAGCGATTTTCAACACGATTAGTAAAATATTATCGAGGAATGAGTATTACAATGCCATTGTTTAGTTTTTTGATGTTACTTTTAATTTTAGCTAATTCATCTATTCCTCTAAGTTGTAATTTTGTCGGGGAATTCTTTTCATTAATTGCTGCATTTAATTATAGTTATTTAGTGGGTGTGTTAGCCTCTTTAGGAATAATTCTTTCAGCTAGTTATTCAATATATTTATATAATAGAGTGTGTTTTGGGGTTCCCTCTAATTATTTATATTTTCCTAGGGATCTGAATAGACGTGAGTTTTATTCTCTCTTTCCTTTAGTTTTACTAATTTTTCTAATAGGAATTTTCCCATTTATTATAATAGATGTGGTAAAGGCAACCGTAAATTTTATAGAGTGATAATGATTTAAAGATGAAAATAGCTTAATTGGTAAAGTTTAAGTTTGTGGGTCTTAAGAATAAGAGTTCAAATCTCTTTTTTCATCCGATTGGGCTTTTATTGTGTAATGGGAAGACGCTAGGTTTTCGACTTAGAAATAGGAGTTCGATTCTCCTTGAAAGTAAAGTGGAGACAATTTTTTATCTATTTGCCTTTAATGTTATTATTTCTGGTATAATGGTCATATCTGCGTTAAATCCCATATATTCGGTATTTTGATTAATAATTGCATTTATCAATGCGTCTGTATTATTTATTTTACTAGAAGTGGATTTTATTGCATTGATATTTCTAATAGTTTATGTTGGTGCAATAGCAATTTTATTTTTATTTGTAATAATGATGTTAAATTTAATTGACTACGAAAAGGGTCGCGATATGTCTAATTATTTACCGGCAGGATTTGTAATAGGAGTTATTTTTTTTATAACCTGTCGCATAATAATATTATCTAGCCAGCTTTCTTTGTTTAGTTTAAATAGATTTGATTATGTTGAAAACTTTTCAAATATCATAGGGCTTGGACGAGTTTTATACACAGATTATTATTACTTGTTTTTAATAGCTAGCCTGATTTTGTTAGTAGCAATGATTGGCGCCATAATATTAACACATGAAACAAAGAAAGAAAAAAAAGATCAGGACATGTTTATTCAAATTAGTCGAGAATTATGAGATTCATAAGAAAAATTAAATGAATATCGAATTTTTAGGAATTTTTTTGTTATTACTATTTAGTATACTTCTTTCTAGTGTTATATCTGGTGTATCATATATGGTAGCAATTAAACAACCAGACAGTGAGAAAGTTTCAGTTTATGAATGCGGATATGACCCATTTGGGTCCTCAAGAATTTTATTTTCTGTTAAATTTTTCCTAATAGGGATTTTATTTTTAATTTTTGATTTAGAAATTTCTTTTCTTTTTCCTTGATCCGTTACATATCACCAAAATGGGTTATTTGGATATTGAATAATGTTTTTATTTTTAATTATTTTAACAATTGGCCTGATTTATGAATGGGTTTTAGGGGGATTAGAGTGAGAATAATTTATATTTTGTTAATTTAATTATTGAGATTTTATGAATTTATATTTAAGTCGTTGATTGTTTTCAACAAATCATAAAGATATTGGGACTCTTTATTTATTATTTGGGGCCTTTGCAGGTATGATAGGAACTGCATTTAGTATGCTAATAAGATTAGAATTATCGGCCCCGGGTTCTATGTTAGGGGATGATCATTTATATAATGTAATCGTAACTGCTCATGCTTTTGTAATGATATTTTTTTTAGTGATGCCGGTTATGATTGGGGGGTTTGGTAATTGATTTGTACCACTATATATAGGTGCCCCGGATATGGCATTTCCAAGATTAAATAATATCAGTTTTTGAGTACTACCTCCCGCATTAACCTTATTATTGGGATCTGCATTTGTGGAACAAGGTGCAGGAACGGGTTGAACTGTGTATCCCCCGCTAGCGGCAATACAGGCTCATTCGGGGGGATCTGTAGATATGGCTATTTTTAGTTTACATTTAGCGGGGATTTCTTCTATATTAGGTTCTATAAATTTTATAACAACTATTTTAAATATGCGAGCACCAGGAATTTCAATGGATAAAATGCCGTTATTTGTTTGATCTATTTTAGTTACAACGGTATTATTATTATTGGCTTTACCGGTATTGGCCGGGGCGATTACAATGTTATTAACGGATAGAAACTTTAATACTACGTTTTTCGATCCTGCAGGCGGAGGGGATCCAATATTATATCAACATTTATTTTGATTTTTTGGTCATCCAGAAGTATATATTTTAATTTTACCTGGATTTGGGATTATTTCTCAAATAATCCCGACTTTTTCCGCAAAAAAACAAATATTTGGTTATTTAGGCATGGTTTACGCTATGGTATCTATTGGAATACTGGGATTTATTGTGTGAGCTCATCATATGTTCACTGTAGGAATGGATGTAGATACGAGAGCTTATTTTACTGCAGCAACAATGATAATTGCGGTTCCTACCGGAATAAAAATATTTAGTTGAATGGCAACTATGTTTGGGGGTTCGTTAAGATTGGATACTCCCATGTTATGGGCTATAGGGTTTGTGTTTTTATTTACTATGGGGGGATTAACAGGTATAGTTTTAGCTAATAGTTCCTTGGATGTTGTTTTACACGATACTTATTATGTAGTGGCACACTTTCATTACGTACTGTCTATGGGAGCAATATTTGCTATATTTGGGGGGTTTTATTATTGATTTGGAAAAATAACAGGTTATTGTTATAATGAGTTTTATGGTAAAATACATTTTTGAATAATGTTTTTAGGTGTAAATTTAACTTTTTTCCCACAACATTTCTTAGGATTAGCAGGCTTACCTAGAAGGTACTCAGACTTTCATGATAGCTTTTATGGCTGAAATCAAATAAGTTCTGTTGGGTCCATAATTTCAATTTTAGGCGTTGTTTGATTTATTTATATAATCTATAATGCCTATTTAAATCAAATAAAATTTGAAGGTTGAGTCGAAAATATGGGTCATCATCTTTCATTAGAATGAGCCCATTCCTCTCCACCGGCTCATCACACTTATAATGAATTACCTTATGTTTCTAAGAAATAATAGGAAATTCTATTATTTCTTAATAAAGAAGTTTTAAGTTTAGGTTGATAACCTTTCTTTATTATTGGGCCTTATAGCTCAATTTGGAGGAGCATTTACCTTCTAAGTAAAAGATTATGGGTTCGATACCCATTAAGGTCTTAATATAAAATTGTTGTTTAGATATTAGGAAAAGTGGCAGAGTGGTTATTGCATTTGTTTTGAAAACAATGATTAATAGTAATTCGTAGGTTCAAATCCTATCTTTTCTTAAACATTATAGCATAATTGGAATTGCGTTAGTTTGCAAAATTATGAGTATAGGTTCGACTCCTGTTAATGTTTTAGAGAGAAAATATGGCGATAATAATATTTAAAATAATTGCTATTTTAATTCCACTGCTTATTTCGATAGCTTATTTAACATTAGCGGAACGCAAAGTATTGGGTTACGTACAATGTCGGAAAGGTCCTAATGTGGTTGGTATATATGGGCTATTACAACCGTTAGCCGATGGTTTAAAATTATTTATTAAAGAAATTATTATTCCAAATCATGCTAATTTTCTTATTTATATAATTGCACCCATACTTTCATTTACTTTGGCTCTTTTAGCTTGAGGCGTTATTCCGTATGAAAGAGGAGTTTTATTAAGTGATTTGGGTATTGGTATACTTTATTTATTTGCCATTTCATCAATTAGTGTATATGCTGTATTAATGTCTGGTTGATCTAGCAATTCTAAATATTCTTTTTTAGGGGCTATACGGGCGGCGGCTCAAATGATTAGTTATGAGGTATCAATAGGATTAATAATAATATCGGTTATTATATGTGTTGGTTCCTTAAATTTAAGTGAAATAATTATAAGTCAGAAAAAAATTTGATTTATTATTCCATTATTCCCAGTTTCAATTATGTTTTTTGTTTCGGCTTTAGCAGAAACTAACCGTGTGCCATTTGATTTAACAGAGGGGGAATCGGAATTAGTATCGGGATTTAATGTAGAATACTCAAGTATGTCTTTTGCTTTATTTTTTTNAGCAGAATACTGTCATATTATATTAATGTCCACATTTGGAGTGATTCTTTTTTTAGGCGGGTGATTGTTCTTTTGAGAAACGAGCTCTTATTTTATTAATATTGTTTTATTTGGAATAAAGATATCGTTTATTCTTTTTCTTTTTATCTGGATTAGGGCTTCTTATCCAAGAATTAGGTATGATCAATTAATGGCCCTATTGTGAAAATCCTATTTGCCTTTAAGTTTAGCTTTTGTTATTTTAGTGTCGAGTGTTCTTTTAGGGTTTTATTCGATACCGCCGTTATAATTTATTNTTTAACTACTGTGGTGAAACGGTAAACACATTAGATTTAAAATTTAATAGCATACGCTTTATGAGTTCGAATCTCATCTGTAGTATTACAATATGAAGCTTAAATTCGGTGGAGCAAAGCTTTGATAAGGCTCGGGTTATAGGTTCGATTCCTATTATATTGATTTAGTAAGATGACAGAAAGGTTATGTGCTCCGCTGTAAACGGGGAAAATAAGAGTTCGAGTCTCTTTTTTACTATTAGACTGATAGCTTATTAGGAAAAGCATGTTGCTCATAACAATGAGGAAGATGGTTCGACTCCATTTGAGTCTAATATGGAAGATTAAATTAGTAGTAGAATAGACTAAAGGAAAGTTGCCAGACTCATTATCTGGAGATGTAGGTTCGAATCCGATTTCTATATTTTAATGTTAGGGATTTTAAGTATAATAATAAATCCAGAAATATTATTAAGTTTAATAGTGTTATGTTTAGTAGTTTATGGAATTAGATTTTCTATATTAAAACTATCCGTTACGATATTATTATTAATTGGTGTAATAATGGGACTAAATACAATAAATTTCTTTGGGAATTTACAAATAATGGGATACGGAGATATAACTAATGGTTTATTAGTTATAAATAGTTGAATAGTAATATCTAAAGCTATTATTATTATTGGTTCGATTTCAATTTTATTAATGGGGATTTGTGAAGTGATTTTAATAAAATCCTATCAATCTTTTTCTCTTTTGGTTCTGATATTAACTTTAGGTGGTTTATTATTGGTTTCGTCAATANATTGACTCTCGATTTATTTGGTAATTGAATTACAAACTTTAATATTGTTTATTCTCACGGCCATAAAAAGAGATAGTGCATATGGAACTGAGGCCGGTTTAAAATATTTTGTTTTAGGGGCGCTATCTTCGAGCTTATTTTTATTAGGGTGTGGTTTATTATATGGCTTTGTAGGGGAGACTAGCACTCAAGCAATAAACTCGATATTAAATATCGAGGTCGGAAAAACATTAATTACTATTTCTTTATTATTCAAGCTTGCTGCAGCTCCTTTTCATATGTGGGCGCCGGATGTTTACGAAGGGGCGCCAACAATAATCACGGCTTTATTGGCAACAGTACCGAAAGTAGGAATATATTCTATATTAGTGCAAATTGGGCCAGTGGTTAACGTAATCTTAATAAGTTCTGTTTTATCTATAATTTGTGGGGCAATTGGGGCGTTAAATCAAACTAGAATAAAGAGATTATTAGCTTATAGTGGAATAGGGCACATGGGCTTTATATTGTTTGGGGTTGGAATTAACACTTTTGAAAGTATACAAGCGAGCTTAATATATATGATTATATATATAATTATAACTATATGTGGTTTTTCAATTGTTTTATCTTTAAATTTAACTAAAAATTTACTTGTANAAATAAGTGGGCTATCCAGAGATAACCCGGTATTAGGAATTACTTTGGCATTAACTTTACTATCTGTGGCGGGAATTCCTCCTTTAGCAGGATTTATGAGCAAACTATTAATATTATTGTCGGGAATATATAATGGTTATTACATAATTTCAATTATAGCAGTGGTATGTTCGGTCNTAGCTGGTGTGTATTATGTTAGACTGGTTTATCTAATATATTTCCCGATTGATTATTCAATATTAATTTGACAAAATGTATTAATTAAACAAAATAATATTAATTATAGTAAATCCGTCATAATTGGTATTACTTTTTTTATTATTTTGTTTTTAATAATTAGTCCAAATTTCCTTTTACAAGTAACGCACAACGCTGCAATTAGTTTATACTAAGACAATAAGATTATCAATGTACATGTTAATTTTATTTTTACCTTTATTAAGTGCAATAGTATCTGGATTATTCGGTAGAAAAATAGGGACAAAAGGTGCCGGTATATTTACATCTAATTGTATTATAATTAGTTTAATAGTATCGTGTTATATTTATTACGAAGCTATTTTAAATTTATCACCAACTTATGTTGGATTATGAAGATGGTTTGACTCTGAACTTTTTACAACCTCTTTTGGTTTACAATTTGATGGGCTAACTGCTGCAATGTTAATAGTAATAACGAGTATCTCCGCCTTAGTTCATATTTATTCAGTTGGTTACATGGCTGGAGATCCGCATATACCTCGGTTTATGTCGTATTTGTCATTGTTTACTTTTTTAATGATAATTTTAGTAACGAGTGATAATTATCTTCAATTATTTATAGGCTGAGAGGGCGTTGGGCTATGTTCATATCTTCTTATTAATTTTTGATTAACCAGAATCAAAGCCAACAAGGCGGCCATAAAAGCCATGTTAATTAATCGAGTGGGTGATTTAGGACTAATTTTAGCTTTAGTTATGATTTTTAAGGAATTTGGAACATTAGACTTTTCTATAATTTCGAGTCTATTAGTAACGTTAGATATAAATAAAAATTCATTGACTACCATTTGTTTATTATTATTTATAGGGGCGATTGGAAAATCTGCTCAATTAGGGTTACACACTTGGCTTCCGGACGCGATGGAGGGTCCAACCCCGGTTTCGGCTTTAATTCATGCCGCAACGATGGTAACAGCCGGGGTTTTTTTAATAATAAGATCGAGTGCTTTGTTTGAATGTTCATCGGTGGCATTAATCATAGTTACGATTTTGGGTGCCATGACGGCATTTTTTGCAGCAACGGTAGGGGTTGTACAAAACGATTTAAAAAANGTAATTGCTTACTCTACTTGTAGCCAATTAGGTTACATGATTATGATATGTGGTATTTCTAATTATTCTGTAAGTTTGTTCCATTTGGTAAATCATGCATTTTTCAAAGCGCTATTATTTTTAAGTGCCGGGTCAATTATACATGCCGTTAGTGATGAGCAGGACATGAGAAAAATGGGGGCCTTAATAAAATCGATTCCTTTTACTTATACCATGGTAACAATTGGGTCTCTATCTTTGATGGGATTTCCTTATTTAACGGGATTTTATTCAAAAGATTTAATATTAGAACTATCTTTTGATAGATATTATATAATTTTTGCCTTCTGGTTAGCTAGTTTTGCTGCATTTCTGACTGCTTTTTATTCGGTAAGATTAGTGTATTTAGCGTTTCTTACTAATTCTAATGCATCTAAAGAAGTATTCTATAAAATTCACGAATCTTCTTTAGTTATTTTATTTCCGCTATTACTATTGGCCTTAGGGAGTATCTTTGTGGGTTATATAGGAAGCGAAGTTTTTTTATCCGGTGTCGTTATACCCATAATACCCAATTATATCAAACTTATACCGTTATTTTTTAGTTTATTGGGAGGCAGCTTGGCCTATCTAATATATTATATTCCAATAAAAATCTTTAGAAATAAAAGATGAANGCGACTTTTTCATATAATTTATACTTTTTTAAATTCGGCATGACAATTTAATTACATTATAAATCATTTCGTAATAAAAAATATATGGAAAATGGGGCACTTAGTAACTTATAAGCTGCTCGATAGAGGATTATTAGAAATTATGGGGCCTAAGGGAATATCTATTTTTATCATAAGATTAACTCAAATTCTAAGTAATTTACAATCTGGTTTATTATTTAACTATATATTGATTATTATTATATTTACAACATTTTTTATATCGGGATTAAATGTTTTAAAGGAGTTGAAGTTCAAGGGGATGAATAATGATTTTGCAAGTCAAAGGTCACAGGTTCGATTCCTGTCAACCCCATTATAAATTCTTTAGGGATTGTAATTTAATAGGAAAAATAATTAAATGTCATCTAATTCATACAAGTTCGATTCTTGTTAATCTCGAAAACAAAGTAATATAATTTAAGGGGAAAATTGTTATTTCATATGTAAGATATAAAGGTTCGAATCCTTTTATTACTTAAGGCTTTAAATGCTCAATCTGGGGGAGCAAAACACTGAAAATGTTTGGTTTATTGGTTCAAATCCAATTTAAGGCGTTTTCCTTTGATTTTGGGGAAGAAAAAATCATGTGACACTTAGATACATGCTAGGGAGACATAATATTAACATGTCCCATACAGGTGAGTAAGATTTGAGAAAAAAACAATTGGATGTCATAAAACGATTATATCATAAAACAAATTTATTGCCAATTGATTTTCTTTATTCGTATTAGGTGATTCCTAAGATGCGTAGCTAACAAGCCACATTACAAATGAAAAAGGTGTAAACTCGTGAAGGGGCAGCAGTACATAATTTTGTGCAATGTATGAAAGTACGACACAGAGATGTCACATTAAAACTGTCTAATATACGTGCCAGCAGACGCGGTTATACGTAAAGTTTTAGTTTTTTTCGAAAAAGGCGTAAAGAATGTGTAGACGAAGCTTAGAGTTTAATAAAGTAAGTCGAACTTTTATGTAACGGTAGAATGTTTTAATATAAAATGGAAAACCTAAGGTGAAAACAACTTACTAATTCAAACTGACGTTGAGACATGAAAGTAGGGGGAACAAACAGGATTAGATACCCTGGTAGTCTTTACTGTAAACAATAATATTATGATTATTAAATTAATAATAATCTAAAATAACTTAAATAATTCGCCTGAAGAGTACGATCGCAAGATTCAAATTCAAAAAAATTGGCGGTTCACTAAACTAATTAGAGGAGCGTGTAGTTTAATTTGATAATCCGCAATAAACCTTACCAAATCTCGAATATTAAGAAAATAATTGATTTCTTAATACAGGTATTGCATGGCCGTTGTCAGTTCGTGTTGTGAAAAAACGGACTTAAGCTTTTCGTGTAATTTAATAAATTTATACTTTAAAGATAACATCAGGTCTTTATGATCCTTATGATTTGGGCGATATATGCGCTACAATGTTTTATACAAAGGGAAATAAGAAGCTTAAAAGTAAATTTCGGATTAATATGTGTAATATATTATGAAGTTGGATTTAATAGTAATCAGAAAGAAGGGCGTTCTGGTGAATAAGGCTCTAGTGTTCGTACAAATCGCCCGTCACCTCTACTGAATAAATTTTTTTCTGAAGTATTTAGTTTGATTTTTAACGAAAAATTTATTTTAATGTTAATTAATTAAAAACCGGAACTTTTATACGATAAAAGAGTTGTGAAGAAGAGGAAGTCGTAACATAGTGAGAGTATTGGAAAATGTTCTCGGATTAATACATACATAATTTATCGAGTAAAATAATTGATTTCCAATCAATAGAGATGGGTTCAACTCCCATTGTGTGTATTTAGGTCTTTATCTTAAGGGTAGAGAATTGTGTTTACACCACGAAGGTTGAAGGTTCGATTCCTTTAAGACCTA